TAATTATGTTAGAATATTTAGTGCCGAGCTGTTTTTCGTTGGTTTATAGTAGGGATTTTTGGGTGATTGGCGGGTGGGCGAAAAAATAAAAAATTGATATATATATATATATATATATATAATGGGATGCCAATCCATACCTCAACTTGATGGCTCATACGTTCTTGAGTCCTTCTTGGTTTTGGGGTTTGACAAGAATAACAGGATTTGCTGGGCGTAGGGGGTAGGGGGGTTTGTCGCGCAAAGACCAAAGGGGGCACTATATAAGGATAAGTTGAACAAGAGATGAATATGTTATGCACTTGATTAAATAATATGTAATTCTTAATTTATGTCTTATAATAATTAACATTTGTTATCGCATACAAGGAAAATGTTCCACCTTAAATTAACATTTGAGCCTGCACTCTGAGATGCAAGATGAAAAGAAACCAAAAAAAAATTACGTTATGCATATAAAAGAACGCCCGGCTTGGTGGGTAACGAGACATATGTACTACACCACTGGCTTAATCAGATGCCAGATATAGTTATCCGAATGGGGAATTATTACAGTTATGTTCCTGAAATAGGAACCAGATGCCAGTAATAGTTCATATTGTGCGACCCCCACAGTTATTGTCCCTGATTCTATCATGCATGATATACCTTTATATAAACTGGTTGGTGGTTTCTTACTACATTAAGATGTTTTGATGGGATTTTAGTTAGTTATTTCAAGGAAAGAGTTGAGAACAAATTTTTTGGGGATTATTATATTACCCGGGTTAAAATAATGGGTTTGTGAGTCTTAATTTTATGCTTATGAATACCTTAGTTTCTAGTACTTGCTTTATGTTTAAAATAATGGGTTGGTGATAATACATATATTAATTAACACATTATTGTAAGATTGTATATATCATGTATTAGACCATAAGGGATGCTTATTCCAGAAAATAGTTTAGTTTAGAATTCTGGCTTTGGGAGCTGGTGGTGAGAGTTAAAATCTCTCTTTTCTGGGCGCTAGGGAGGAGTTTAACCTCCGATCTTCGGATTACAAGACCGATGCTTTTAGACTAAGCTACTAGGGCAAGCTCATTCTAGTGCTTTGTTTTCTAACCATCCTGCTAGTGGGAATAAGATTAGGAATAGTGCGAAGTATAGAATAGATGCGATTTGTCCAATAATAATAAATGGGTGTTCTACTGGTATGCCTCCAATTCATGTAAGGATTATTACGTCTGCTGCTAGGGTTCAGAATAGGAATTGGGTGAGGGGGCGGAATGTAAGTCCTCGTTGTTTTGAGGTGTGTAGGAGTGGCACTACTATAAGTACTAGAATAGAAAATAGTAATGCAAGAACGCCTCCTAGTTTATTTGGGATTGATCGTAGGATGGCGTAGGCAAATAGGAAATATCACTCTGGTTTGATGTGTGGGGGAGTAACTAGGGGGTTGGCGGGGGTGAAGTTTTCTGGGTCTCCTAGAAGGTTGGGGGAAAATAACGCTAGTAGTGCTAGGGCTAGGAGTATTAGTACGAACCCAAGTAAGTCTTTATATGTAAAGTATGGGTGGAAGGGGATTTTGTCTGCGTCTGAGTTTAGTCCAATTGGATTGTTTGATCCTGTTTCATGAAGGAAAAGGAGGTGGAGAATAGTTACAGCAGCAATGATGAATGGCAGTAGGAAGTGGAATGCGAAGAATCGTGTTAGTGTTGCGTTGTCTACTGAGAATCCGCCTCAGATTCATTGAACTAGAATGTCCCCTACATATGGTACGGCAGATAGGAGGTTGGTGATAACTGTAGCACCTCAGAAGGATATTTGGCCTCATGGGAGGACATAGCCAACAAAGGCTGTTATCATAACTAGCAGGAGGAGGACTACGCCGATGTTTCAGGTTTCTTTGTAGAGGTATGATCCGTAATAGAGGCCTCGGGCAATGTGGAGGTAGATGCAGATGAAGAAGAATGATGCACCGTTGGCGTGGATGTTGCGGATTAGTCATCCGTAATTTACGTCTCGACAGATGTGTGCCACTGACGAGAATGCGGTTGAAATGTCTGAGGTGTAGTGTATGGCTAGGAACAGGCCAGTCAGGATTTGAGTAATTAAGCATAGTCCTAGAAGGGAGCCAAAATTTCACCATACTGAGATGTTAGATGGTGCTGGTAGGTCGACTAGTGCGTCGTTAGCAATTTTAATTAGAGGGTGCGTTTTTCGTAGGCTTGCCATGAGGTGGTTTCTGTAGTTGAACAACAACGGTGGTTCTTCAAATCATTGGTCTCAGTTAAAGTCTGAGCAGGAATTATGACATTTGTTCTGGTTTTATTTTTAATTGTTCTAATTCTAGGTTTAATTGCTGTTGCTTCTAATCCTGCACCTTATTTTGCAGCGTTTGGTTTAGTGATTGCAGCAGGGGCTGGGTGTGGGATTTTGGTGGGTTATGGGGGCTCTTTTTTATCATTAGTTCTTTTTCTAATTTATCTAGGAGGGATGCTTGTAGTTTTCGCCTATTCGGCAGCTTTAGCTGCTGAGCCTTTCCCGGAAGCTTGAGGTAGTCTTTCTGTGCTTGGTTATGTTGTAGTTTATTTAGTTGGGGTTATTGTGGTAGCGGGGTATTATTGGGATGGTTGATACCAAAGCTCGTGAATGACTGGGGAGGGGGCACATGAGTTCTCTGTTGTACGTGTTGATATTAGTGGGGTGGCTGTGCTATATTCATCTGGTGGGGCTGTATTAATTATTTGTGCTTGGGTCTTGCTTTTGACTTTGTTTGTTGTGTTGGAGCTTACTCGTGGTCTAAGTCGGGGGACGCTTCGGGCGGTTTAAAGTGAAATTAAGATAGTGGCTAGGATTAAGGTTAAGAGGAAGATAGTTAGGTACGTTTTAATTAGTCCTCGTGAGATGTTATTTGTAACTTTTGCTATGTTTTTTTGTGCTAGTGCCAGGCCTTTTGGTCCGATCGTTTCTAGTCATGTTTTGTCGAGTTGGGTGGCGGCTGACTGCCCTAGGGTAAGTTTGAGTTTGGGAATAAGTCGGTGTATAATTGTGGGGAAGAATCCTAGCATGTTTGAGAAGTGGTGTGTGTGAGTTGTTGGGATAATTTTTACTTGTTTACTTGTCATGTTGGCTAGTTCTATGGCTGTCAGCAGACCTGCAATTGTTACTAGGATAGCTGCTATTTTTAATGAGGTTGGTATAGTTATGACTGGTGTTTTTATTGGTAGAAGATTATGAGTAATAATAAATCCCGCAGTGATGCTTCCTCAGGCAAGTCGTTTGAGGGGGTTAATTACTAATGGGTTGTTTTCATTGATAGGGCATAGGGGTAGGGATCGGGGGGCTCCTATGATTACAAGGTGAAGTAGACGGAAGCTATATACTGCCGTGAATGCGGTAGCAATTAGCGTTAGGACAAGGGCTCAGGCGTTTAGGGATGAGGTATTTAGGGCTTCAATGATTGCGTCTTTTGAGAAGAATCCCGCTAGGAATGGGGTACCTGTTAAGGCTAGGCTGCCGATTGTAAAGTAAGTAGAGGTGGCGGGCATTATGTTGAGTAAGCCTCCCATCTTTCGGATGTCTTGTTCATCATTCAGGCTGTGAATAATTGATCCTGAACACAGGAATAGTATAGCTTTGAAGAAGGCGTGGGTGCAGATGTGAAGGAATGCTAGTTGTGGCTGGTTTAGTCCGATTGCAACCATTATTAGGCCTAGCTGGCTTGATGTTGAGAAAGCTACAATTTTCTTGATGTCATTTTGGGTGAGGGCGCAGGTGGCTGCGAATAATGAGGTTAGTGCTCCAAGGCAGAGACAAGTTGTTAGTGCCAGTTGATTATTTTCTATAAGGGGGTGAAAGCGGATTAATAGGAAGACTCCTGCAACAACCATGGTGCTTGAGTGGAGTAGGGCAGATACTGGGGTAGGGCCTTCTATAGCGGCTGGGAGTCAGGGGTGAAGGCCGAATTGGGCGGATTTTCCTGTTGCTGCTAAGATGAGTCCAATTAGGGGAAGTGTTATGTTAAAGTCTTTTGATAATGTCAGGATTTGTTGAATTTCTCAGGAGTTGAGGTTTATTGCGAACCAAGCTGTAGTTATAATTAGTCCGATGTCTCCCACTCGGTTGTAAATAACGGCTTGGAGGGCGGCTGTATTAGCGTCTGCCCGGCCGTATCATCATCCGATAAGGAGGAATGATATAATTCCTACCCCCTCTCAACCAATGAATAGTTGGAAAACGTTGTTAGCTGAGACTAGGATGATTATGGCTACTAAGAATACGAGGAGATATTTGAAGAATTGGTTGATGTTGGGGTCGGAGTGCATGTATCATAGTGAGAATTCAAGGATTGATCAAGTGACATATAGGGCAATTGGGATGAAGATTAAGGAGTAGTGGTCGAATTTAAAGCTGATATTTACGTCAAATGTTTGGGTGTTTATTCATTGTCAGTTTGTTACGATGCTTTCTGTTCCTTGGGCCAGGAAGATTACAAGAGGTAGGAGGCTAGTGAAGAAAGCGGTGCTGATGGCAGTTTTGGTGGTTTCTGCTATGTTAGACCCTTGTTGGTCTGGGTTGAGTGTAGTGAGTAGTGGGTGGAGTAGGATAAGAAGGGTGAGGAGAAGGGATGAGTGTATGATTAATGTCATAGCTTCCACTTGGATTTGCACCAAGAGTTTTTGGTTCCTAAGACCAACGGATGAGCTGTTATCCTTTGGGAGCGCAAGGAAGCCAGGGATTTTAACCTTGGAGCGTAAGAATTAGCAGTGCTTACTGTTTTCTGTCCTTCCTTGGTGAGTAAGGGGGTTTTAACGCCTATCTTTAGAATCACAATCTAATGTTTTAGTTAAACTATACTTACAGTAGCATCATCCTCACATAAGTTCTGGTTTTGTTATTAGTAGGATAATGGGGATTAAGTGTAGGGTTATTAGTAGATGTTCTCGGGTGTGGAATGGTTGGAGTCCTGTAATATGGTTTGGTGCTGGGCCTCGTTGTGATATTAGGAATATGTATAAGGAATAGCTGGCTGTAATTAATGTTCCTAGCCCGGTGAGTAGGATTGTTCAGGGGGATCAGTTGAATAATGTTGTAATGATTATAAGTTCTCCTATGAGGTTTGGTAGTGGTGGTAGCGCTAGGTTAGCCAGATTAGCGATAAATCATCAGACTGCCGTTAGTGGAAAAATCATTTGAAGTCCTCGGGCAAGGATTATTGTTCGGCTGTGAGTTCGTTCATATGCTGTGTTGGCCAAACAGAATAGTGTTGAGGATGCTAGTCCATGGGCAATTATTAGGATAATTGCTCCTGAGAAGCCTCATGGGGTTTGAATTAGGATCCCTCCTGCTACTAATCCTATGTGGCCTACGGATGAGTAGGCAATTAATGACTTTAAGTCTGTTTGTCGAAGGCAGATTGATCCAGTTATAATGATGCCTCATAGGGCTAAAATAATAAATGGATAGGCTAGCTCTTTTGACAGTGGGTCGAGCATTACTATTATGCGTATTATTCCGTATCCGCCGAGTTTTAATAAAACTGCTGCTAGTACTATGGATCCTGCTACGGGGGCTTCTACGTGCGCCTTTGGTAGTCACAGGTGAACTCCATATAGTGGTATTTTAACTAGGAATGCGATCAGACAGCCAGCTCATCAGATTGTGTGGCCTCAAGAGTTGAGCTGCAAGGGCTGTGAGTATTGAAGCACTAGTATTGATAGGGTGCCGGTGGATTGTTGGAGAAGGAGTAGGGCAACTAGAAGTGGGAGTGATCCTGCTAGGGTATAGAATAGAAAATAGGTTCCTGCATTGAGTCGTTCAGTTTGATTTCCTCATCGGGTAATGATAATGAGGGTTGGGATGAGTGTAGCTTCAAATATAATATAAAATATAATGACCTCCGTAGCGCCGAATGCTATGATTAAAAAAGTTTGTAGTGAGGTAAGGAGAGTAATATATGTGCGTTGTCGGGTGGTTGGTTCAGGGCTGATGTGATTTTGGCTGGCTAAAATTATAAGTGGGAGTAATCAGCATGTTAGTACTAGGAGGGGGGTTGATAATGGGTCTGTGGCTAGGTATGTGTTAGAGGAGCTCCATCCGGTTTCGGATGTTCATTTTAGTCAGGTTAGGCTAATAAGAGCGATTAGGAGACTGTGTGCAGTTGTGGTTGTTCATAGTCATTTAGGGGAGGTTAATCAAATTGTTGGGAATAATATGATTGTGGGGATTAGTACTTTTAACATTGTAAAAGATTAAGGCTTTGTAGTCGGTTAGTTCCGTGAGTACGGACTGTGGCAACTAGCAGTGCTAGGCCGGTGCTAGCTTCACAAGCAGAAAAAGCTAGGAGTAGTAAGGGAGCTGTTGAAAACCCTGTGGCCTCGAACTGTAGTGCCCACAGGGCTAGTGCAATAAACAGGGATAGTATTATTCCTTCTAAGCATAGGAGTGCAGAAAGTAGGTGGGCTCGGTGAAATGCTAATCCTATTAGGCCCAGAATAAATGCTGAGCTAAAGCTGAAATGTGTGGGTGTCATAAGAGGGCCGTGGAATTAAACCACGATTTTCTGAGCCGAAATCAGAGGTCTTTTGTTGGACTAGCCCTCTATTCTGCTCATTCTAAGCCGCCTTGGGCTCATTCATAGACTAATCCTAGGGTTAATAGAATTAGGACTATAGTAGCTCAGAAAAATGTTCCTGTTGGGTTGTGGAGCTGGTCTCCTCAGGGTAGGGGGAGGAGAAGAGCAATTTCCAGGTCGAAGAGAAGGAACAGGATTGCTACTAGGAAAAAGCGTAGGGAGAATGGTAGTCGGGCGGATCCTAGTGGGTCGAATCCGCACTCGTATGGTGAAAGTTTCTCTGCGTCTGGGTTTATCTGTGGTAATCAAAAAGATAGAGTTGTTAGGATTAGGGATAGAATTACTGTGGTGGTTAAAATGGCTATAATTAGATTCACTATCTTTCCTTGGAGTTAAACCAAGACCGTGTGATTGGAAGTCACTTATACTAATTTTAATACTAGAAAGATTATGAGCCTCATCAGTAGATGGATACGTAGAGGAATAGTCATACTACGTCGACGAAGTGTCAGTATCAGGCAGCGGCCTCGAAGCCAAAATGGTGTTCGGATGTAAAGTGGTACAGGGCTTGGCGTAGAAGGCATACTGCTAGGAAAGTTGATCCGATAATAACATGTAGTCCGTGGAACCCTGTGGCTACGAAAAATGTTGAGCCGTAGACTCCGTCTGCAATTGTGAATGGTGCTTCGTAGTATTCGATGGCTTGGAGTGCGGTAAAATAAAGTCCCAGTAGGATGGTTAGTGTTAAAGATTGGAGGGCTTGTTCTCGTTCTCCCTCCATGATACTATGGTGGGCTCATGTTACTGTAACCCCTGAGGCTAATAGTACGGCTGTGTTAAGAAGTGGCACTTCGAAGGGGTCTAGTGGGAGGATTCCTGTGGGGGGTCAGCATCCTCCTAGTTCGGGTGTTGGTGCCAGGCTGGAGTGATAAAAAGCTCAAAAGAACCCAAGGAAAAAGAATACTTCAGAGGTAATAAATAAGATTATCCCATATCGTAGTCCTTTTTGTACTGGGGGTGTGTGGTGGCCTTGGAAGGTTCCCTCCCGGATGATGTCACGTCATCACTGGTATATGGTAAGAAGTAGAAGAATTATACCTAAAGTTATTGGTGTTGTTGAGTGGAAGTGGAATCAGGTTGCCAGGCCTGATGTTATTAGTAAGGCAGCAATAGCCCCGGTTAGTGGTCATGGGCTTGGGTCAACTATGTGGTAGGCGTGTGCTTGATGGGCCATTAAGTGTTTTCTTGAAGGTATAGGCTTAAGAGAAGTACAAATACATAGGCTTGGATTATTGCAACTGCAACTTCTAGCAATGTGAGTAGAAAAAGTACGGCGGCAGTTAAGATTGCTACTGTTGGTATTATTGGTAGAAGGACAAATACGGCAGTGGCGATGAGTTGGATTAGTAGGTGGCCTGCGGTTAGGTTGGCTGTAAGTCGAACTCCTAGGGCTAGCGGTCGAATAAATAGGCTAATTGTTTCGATGATGATTAGTACTGGGATCAGTGGGATGGGTGTCCCTTCTGGGAGTAGATGTCCTAGTGCGACTGTTGGTTGGTTTCGCATTCCAATAATAACTGTGGCAAGTCATAAGGGTACGGCGAATCCTATGTTGAGTGATAGTTGTGTTGTGGGTGTGAATGTGTAAGGTAGTAGGCCCAGTATGTTGATTGTAATCAGGAAGATTATTAATGAAGTTAATAGAAGTGCTCATTTATGTCCTTCTGCACTTAGTGGTGTTATTAGTTGGTTTGTGGAGCGGGTAATAAACCATTCTTGGGCTGTAATAAGTCGGTTGTTAATTCATCGAGATGAGGGGGTTGGGTAGAGTACTCAGGGAAGGGCAATTGCGATGGCAATTAGCGGGATCCCTAGGAAGATTGGGCTTTCAAATTGGTCGAAAAAACTTACTATCATGGTCAGTCTCAGTACTCAGCTTTGTGTTTTTCAGCACTTACTGAGGTCGGTTCATTTGGTGTAGTGTGGTTTAAGATTTTGGTTGGGATAATAGTTAAGAAGATAAGTCAAGAGAATGCTAAAATCATGAATCAAGGGCCGGGGTTTAGTTGTGGCATTTCACTAAGGGTGGTCTGGAGTCACCAATCTTTGGCTTAAAAGGCCAATGCTTTGTCCAATATTTAGCTTCTTAGCGAGGCGAGGTCTAGTTGGTATGCGGATCAAGTTTCAAATTGTGGTAGGGGTACTGCTTCAATTACAATTGGTATAAAGCTGTGGTTGGCTCCGCAAATTTCTGAGCATTGCCCATAGTATGCTCCTGGGCGTGAAGCGAGGATGGCAGTTTGGTTAAGTCGCCCTGGGACTGCGTCTATTTTTACGCCCATGGAGGGGACGGCTCAAGAGTGTAGTACGTCTTCGGCAGATACTAGAATGCGAATGGGGGATTCCACTGGAATAACTACTCGGTGGTCTGTTTCTAGGAGTCGGAATTGTCCTGGGGTGAGGTCTTGGGTTGGTACTATATAAGCATCAAAGTTTAGGTCTTCATAGTCTGTATATTCGTAGCTTCAGTATCATTGGTGTCCTATTGCTTTAATTGTTAGGTGAGGGTCGCTGATTTCGTCTATAAGGTATAGAATGCGTAAGGAGGGTAGGGCAATTATTACTAAAATTACAGCAGGTAAAATAGTTCATACAATTTCAATTTCTTGGGAGTCTAAAATAAACTTATTGGTAAGTTTGGTGGAGACTATTGCAATAATAATATATAGTACTAGGGCACTAATTAAGAATACAATTATTAGTGCGTGATCGTGGAAGTGAAGAAGTTCTTCTATGACTGGTGATGCTGCGTCTTGGAATCCTAGTTGTGTTGGATGGGCCATTAAGTTTAGGGCTAAAAGACATGCGGGGATTCAACCCACAATTTTACCTTGACAAGGTGGTGTAATATGCATTTTACTAATGTCTTTAAGAAAGTGACAGAGTGGTTATGTGGCTGGCTTGAAACCAGCGTATGGGGGTTCAATTCCTTCCTTTCTCGTTAATTTAATTGAACTTGAACGAATGCTGGTTCCTCGTATGTGTGATAGGGAGGGGGGCAGCCGTGAAGTCATTCTACATTTGTTATTGTTAGTTCTACAGATAACACTTCTCGTTTGGCGGTGAAGGCTTCTCATAGGATAAATAGGAATATAACTACTGCTACTAGTGAGATTAGTGATCCAATAGATGAGACTGTGTTTCATAGGGCGTAGGCATCCGGGTAGTCAGAATATCGTCGTGGCATACCTGCTAGGCCAAGGAAGTGTTGTGGGAAGAATGTGAGGTTAACTCCGATGAATATGACTGTGAAATGGATTTTTGTTCAGGCGCTGTGAAGGGTATATCCGGTCAGTAGTGGGAATCAGTGTACAAAGGCTGCTATGATGGCAAACACAGCCCCCATAGATAGTACATAGTGGAAGTGTGCGACTACATAATAAGTGTCGTGAAGAACAATATCAAGTGATGAGTTGGATAGGACAATTCCTGTGAGTCCACCGACTGTAAACAGGAAAATGAACCCTAGGGCTCATAGTATAGGTGTTTCTCATTTGATTGATCCTCCGTGAAGCGTGGCCAGTCAGCTAAACACTTTTACACCTGTTGGGATTGCAATAATTATTGTTGCAGATGTAAAGTATGCGCGGGTATCTACGTCTATTCCAACAGTGAATATGTGGTGAGCTCATACGATAAACCCCAGGAGGCCGATAGCCATCATAGCTCAGACTATTCCTATGTAGCCGAACGGTTCTTTTTTGCCGGAGTAGTAGGCTACAACGTGAGAAATAATTCCGAACCCTGGGAGAATGAGGATGTAGACTTCTGGGTGGCCGAAGAATCAGAATAAGTGTTGGTAGAGGATTGGGTCTCCTCCTCCTGCTGGGTCAAAGAATGTGGTGTTGAGATTTCGATCTGTTAGGAGCATTGTAATTCCAGCAGCTAGAACAGGCAGTGATAGGAGAAGAAGAACGGCAGTTACAAGTACGGATCAAACGAACAGGGGTGTTTGATATTGGGAGATGGCTGGGGGTTTCATGTTAATAATTGTGGTGATGAAGTTGATTGCTCCAAGGATTGATGAAACACCTGCTAAGTGTAATGAGAAGATTGTTAGGTCTACTGATGCCCCTGCGTGAGCTAGGTTTCCTGCAAGGGGAGGGTAGACTGTTCACCCTGTCCCAGCTCCAGCCTCAACGCCAGAAGAAGCTAATAAAAGCAGGAATGATGGGGGCAGTAGTCAGAAGCTTATATTATTTATTCGTGGAAACGCTATGTCTGGGGCTCCAATTATTAGTGGTACGAGTCAATTACCAAATCCCCCAATGAGGATGGGTATTACTATAAAGAAGATTATAACGAATGCGTGAGCAGTTACGATAACATTATAAATTTGGTCATCACCAAGAAGTGATCCAGGCTGACTAAGCTCGGCCCGAATCAGGAGGCTTAGGCCAGTTCCTACTATTCCGGCTCAGGCACCGAATACAAGATAAAGGGTGCCAATGTCTTTGTGATTGGTAGAGAAGAATCAGCGTGTGATTGCCACAGGTAGGGTGGCCGAGTATTTAGGCGGTGGGTTGTAGCCCCGAAGACAGAGGTTTAAGTCCTTTCCCTATCAGCCCTGTGGTGAAGAGCACATCGGATTGCAAATCTGAAGACGTAGACTAATACTCTGCCGGGGCTTTTCCCGCCTTGCTGAGCCAGGCGGCGGGAAAAGTAGATGGATGCTCGCTGGCTTGAGCGCTTAGCTGTTAACTAAGAGTTTGTAGGATCGAGGCCTTCCCATCTAGTAAGGCCTTAGCTTAATTAAAGCGTCTGATTTGCAATCAGAAGATGTAAGTTAATCTCTTGTAGGTCTTAGTCAGGGACTAGAAGATTTTCACTTCTACTTAGAGCTTTGAAGGCTTTTGGTCTGATATTATCCTAAGTCCCTAGGTAGTTAGTATTATAATGGTAGGGGTCATCGGCAGGAGTCCCAGGGCGGCTGTGATGAGTAGGGCGAGTGGTAGGGTGGTTTGGGTTGTTTTGGTTCGTCAGGGGGTGACTGAGTTGTTTGTATTGGGGGAGATGGTTAGTGTCATTGTGTAACATAGCCGTAGGTAGAAGTACAGGCTAATTAGTGCGGTGAGGGCCATTATTGTAGCGATGGTAGGTAGGTCTTGTTTTGTTAGCTCTTGTAAAATTATTCATTTTGGTATAAATCCTGTAAGTGGTGGGAGGCCGCCTAGTGATAGTAAGACTAGGGCAGTTATTGACGCAAGTGTAGGGCTTTTCGATCAAGTTGTTGCAAGTGTATTAATCTTGGTTGTTATTGATATTTTTAGGGTTATGAATGTTGCGGAGGTCATGATAATATATGTTCCTAGTGCGAGGAGAGTGAGTTGTGGGGCATATTGGATCACGATAACTATTCATCCTATGTGGGCGATTGAGGAGTAAGCTAAGATTTTTCGTAGTTGGGTTTGGTTCAGTCCTCCTCATCCCCCAACTAGTGTGGATGTAATTCCTAGTAGTGTTAATAGTAGTGGGTCAATGTTGTGTGCTGTTTGGACAATTAATGCGAATGGGGCAAGTTTTTGTCAGGTGGATAGGATTAGGCCTGTTAGCAGGTCTAGTCCTTGTAGGACTTCTGGTATTCAGAAGTGTACAGGGGCAAGTCCGATTTTGAGTGCTAGAGCGGCTGTAAATATTGTGGAGGCGAGTGGGTTTGACAGGTTGTTGATGCTTCATTCTCCTGTTATCCATGCATTTGTTGTGCTTGCGAATAAGATTATTGCTGCTGCGGTGGCTTGTGTTAAGAAGTATTTTGTAGTCGCTTCAATTGCACGGGGATGGTGGTGTTGTGCTATTAGTGGGGCAATTGCCAGTGTATTAATTTCTAGGCCCATTCAGGCTAGGAGTCAGTGGGAGCTGGCAAAAGTTAGAGTAGTTCCTAGTCCCAGGCTGGACAATAGGATTATGAGGACAAATGGACTGATTGGCGGAGGAGGGACTTTAACCGTCATGCTCGGGGTATGGGCCCGAGAGCTTTATTAGCTGACCGCGCCTGTAGAAAGTGGTGTAGAGGAAGCACCAAGAGTTTTGATCTCTTGAGTATGGGTTCGATTCCCTTCTTTCTAGAAACTGAGGGGGTTTTAACCCCTGTAGTTCACTCTATCAAAGTGGTCCTTGGATGCTCGGGCACAGTTTCTTTGTTATAGTTGTGGGGGGAGTCCTGCCAGGGCAATTGGTAGGGCGGTGTGTCATAAGACGAAGGCGAGTGTGAGGGGAAGGAAGTTTTTTCATACTAGGTGTATTAGTTGGTCGTATCGGAATCGGGGGTACGAGGCTCGTACTCATAGGAAAACGGCTGATAGCAGTGCAGCCTTGATTATGAGGTTGATTGTTGTAAGTTCGGGGATGTTGGGGATGTGTGAGGCTCCTAGGAATAGTACGGCTGAGAGGGTATTTATTAAAAGGATGTTGGCGTATTCGGCTAGGAAGAAGAGTACAAAGGGTCCTCCTGCATATTCTACGTTGAAACCAGACACTAGTTCTGATTCTCCTTCTGTTAGGTCAAATGGTGCTCGGTTTGTTTCAGCTAGTGTTGAAATATATCATATTGCGGCTAGGGGCCAGGCAGGGATGAGCAGTCAAATGCTTTCTTGGGTGGTGTTGAATGTCTGTAGGGTATACCCTCCCGAAAAGATAATTACGGAGAGAAGAATTAGTCCTAGGCTTACTTCATAAGAAATTGTTTGGGCCACGGCTCGTAGGGCACCGATTAGTGCGTATTTTGAGTTTGATGCTCAGCCTGACCCCAAGATTGAGTATACTGTAAGGCTTGATAGGGCAAGGATAAATAGAATTCCTAGGTTGAGGTCAATTACTGGGTAGGGCATAGGAATTGGTGCTCATAAGATTATGGCCAGGGTCAGTGCGAGCATGGGGGCAGCTAAAAATAGGAGGGGGGATGCTGTGGATGGGCGGATGGGTTCTTTGATAAATAGTTTTACTCCATCAGCGATGGGTTGAAGGAGTCCGTAGGGTCCTACCACATTTGGCCCCTTTCGCAGTTGTATATAACCTAGTACTTTTCGTTCAATTAGTGTTAGGAAGGCTACTGCTAGAAGTACTGGTACGATGTAGGCTAATGGGTTGATTAAGTGGGTGATTAGGATGTTTAGCATAAACTGGGAAGAGGATTTGAACCTCTGGTTAAAAGGGTTTAGGTCTTTCGCAATTTACCATGCTCTGCCACCCCAGTAAGTCCTTATTTTGGCTGGCTGGGGTTTTGGCCCTTCCTTTGTTTTATTTATTTGTTTACATAAATTAGGGGTGGGGCGTGCTTTAAGCATGGGCCCCTCTTTTCCGATCCTTTCGTACTAGGAAAAGTGGCGTTACAGATAGAAACTGACCTGGATTGCTCCGGTCTGAACTCAGATCACGTAGGACTTTAATCGTTGAACAAACGAACCCTTAATAGCGGCTGCACCATTAGGATGTCCTGATCCAACATCGAGGTCGTAAACCCCCTCGTCGATATGGACTCTGGGAGAGGATTGCGCTGTTATCCCTAGGGTAACTTGGTTCGCTGATCGGCTTGTTGCCGGGTCATGTTTGGTCAGATGTTCTGTGTCTTAGAGATGTCTCTCTTAGATCTAGGAGGTTTAATCCCAGTCCACTTGGAGGTTTTTCTTTCCTCCGTGGTCGCCCCAACCGAAGGTAGGGTGTCACGTTCCGCATAGAAAGTCCCTTAAATGTGATTGAGTCGTTCAGCGTAGGTTGATTTTTGTACCTTAAGCTCCAAAGGGTCTTCTCGTCTTGTATTATTATACCCGCTTCTGCACGGGTAGATCAATTTCACTGACTTGAAAGGGGAGACAGTTAAGCCCTCGTTTGGCCATTCATACAGGTCTCTATTTAAAAGACAAGTGATTGCGCTACCTTTGCACGGTCAGGATACCGCGGCCGTTAAACTGATAGTCACTGGGCAGGCTGGACCTCCTATACATAGTTGTTGCAGGAGGCGATGTTTTTGGTAAACAGGCGAGGCTTGTGTTTGCCGAGTTCCTTCCCTTTCTTTTAGTCTTTCCTTTAATGCATTCCAGTGTGGGGGTAACGATAAATGGGCTGTGGATTTTTCTTGGTTTTTTTGCAGCTCACATTGCTCTCTGGGGTTGAGTTCGTTAATTGCAAATGGTGGGTCCGGTTTTGCTTACACTTATGCTTGGAGAAGGGCGGGCCTTCTTGTTACTCATTTTAGCATAATCTCTTCCATGCGGGCATGGGTTGGCCTAGTACTAGTTAGGGGAGTAAGATTGTTTATCAGAATAATAAATTTCTTTTCGTTTGAGCTTTAACGCTTTCTGTTTGGGTGGCTGCTTTTGGGCCCACTGGAACAGTATATTTTGTGTACTATGATCTTTATCCTCCTGGAAAGGTTGTGTCCTTTGTTAAAGGGGCTGTACCTCCTATAACTAACTCTCATATGTCTCTCTTGGTGTCTTGCTTATGCTTTGACTTAGAGGGGGTACGAGGCTGAACTTCTATCCATCTCCCAGGCAACCAGCTATCACCAGGTTCGGTAGGTCTGTCACCTCTACCCGGAGCTCTTCCCACTCTTTTGCCACAGAGACGGGTTGGCCCTTAATAGGCTGTCTCGGGGTAGCTCACCTGGTTTCGGGGGTTCAAACTACAGGTCTCTTTGCTTGAATATACTGACTAAATCATGATGCGAAAGGTACAGGGTTTAATCTTTGCTTTTTTGTGCTTATATGGGCTGTTTCACCTCTCTTTCAGCTTTCCCTTGCGGTACTGTCTCTATTGCTTTGTGTAACCTTTTCTGTCTCCCATACTAAGGTAAAAGAATGATTTAATTTTTGGTGTTAGGCTTATTTTGTTTATTTATATTTTTCAGTTAACTGATAAGTTAAGCTAGCGGTTTGGCTCAGGACGATCCAACTTGCATGGATGTCTTCTCGGTGTAAGTGAGATGCTTGACTGACTCGGCCACGTCCTGAGTTTGGTCCAAGTGCACCTTCCGGTACACTTACCATGTTACGACTTGCCTCCCCTTATTAGTGTTATTGTATTAGGTATGTTTTGATGTGTTTTGACGGGGAGGGTGACGGGCGGTGTGTACGCATCTCAGAGCCGGGTTCAAAGGGACACTCTATTTCCCTTTTACTACTAAATCCTCCTTCAAGCACTGTTTTCATGGTGCGTGTTCGTGATATTCTGTGATAGAAAATGTAGCCCATTTCTTCCCACTTCATACGCTACACCTCGACCTGACGTTCTGGGCTGTACCCATTTTGCTTACTTTTTTACCTTCACAGGGTAAGCTGGCGACGGCGGTATATAGGCTGGAAAGGCTAGAAGTGGTGAGGTTAAACGAGGGATATCGGTTCTAGAACAGGCTCCTCTAGGGGGAATCTGAGATACCGTCAGGTCCTTTGGGTTTTAAGCTGTTGCTCGTAGTACCCTGGCGGACATCTGATTGTAAGTGGATGTCTTGGTTTACGACTGAGCATAGTGGGGTATCTAATCCCAGTTTGTTTCTCAGCTTTCGTGGGGTCAGGTGAGTTTATTAAAGCTACTTTCGTGTATTGGGCTTCGGGCTTCCAGGAGCGTATGACGGCCAAGGGGCCCTTTGGCTTTAAAAATTTGTTTGTCCTTAACCACCCTTTACGCCGTTGTAATATCAACTAGGGCCTCTCGTCTAACCGCGGTGGCTGGCACGAGTTTTACCGGCCCTGTCAACACTAACTAAGTCAAGTTTTCACTCATGGCTTAATGTTTATCACTGCTGAATTCCCTTGGGGGTGTGGCTTGGCTAGGCGTCTTGGGCCAATGATTGTGCCTGATGCCCGCCCCTCGTCCCCGGGCAGGGGGATTGAGGGCATACTCACTGGGCGGCGGAGACTTGCATGTGTAAATTGTGTTACAGCTGATAGTAAGGTCGGGACCATGCCTTTTTGCATGCGGGGCTTTTTAGGGCCCATCTTGGCATCTTCAGTGCCATGCTTTATATTAAGCTACGCTAGC